TTAAAAATAAGCTAAATGAAGCTTTTGGGCTCATACCCCAACTATAAAGAATACTCTTTTTTTTAAATAATAAAGTGCCTGATAAAAAGGATTATTCTGATAGGATAAATTATGTAAATTATTACCTTTATTATATTTTATAGAATTAAACTATATCTAATAATATCAAAAATTATTGTGCATCTTACACTAAAATATATATAATATTATTATTATACATAAATTTTTAATTTATTTAAGAATTATTATTCTATTTTATATTTTATTTTTATTAAATTCTAATAAAATATTTTTTATATTTATTTTATTTTTTAGAACATTAATTTCTATTTCATCAAATTCTTGATTAGGTTGTTGAATTGGATTAGAAATTAATTTACTTAGATTTATCCCCCTTATTTCTAAGTCTAATAATTTATTAAATTCAGAAGCTTCATTAAAATATTTTTTAACTCAATCAATTGCTTCTGTTAATTTCCTATTTTCAATTTTATTACTTATAATTTTTATTAAAAATTTTGAATTAAATTATTTTTTTTCAATCTTAATTAATTCATCTCTATTAATAAAAATAGGTTCTGTTCCATTTCATTTTTGATTCCCTAATATTATAGAAGGATTATCATGAATAAATTGTTTTATTTTAATATCTTGACAAAAAATTTCACCAATAATTTTATTATCTTATTATATAAATATAAATTTTATTATACTTATTACTATTATAAATGTAATTATTGGTAGATTAGGTGGATTTAATCAATTATCTTTACGTAAATTAATAGCTTTTTCTTCAATTAATAATTTAGGATGAATAATAATTTCTTTAATAATTAGAGAAAATTTATGAATATTTTATTTTTTTTTATATTCATTTTTAATTTTTATTATTTGTATATTATTTTATAATTTAAATATTTTTTATATAAATCAACTTTATAATTTTAATATAAATTTTTTAATTAAAATTTCAATTATAATTAATTTTTTTTCATTAGGAGGATTACCTCCTTTCTTAGGATTTTTCCCAAAATGAATTATTATTAATTTTTTATTAAATAATAATTTTTTTATTATTTCTTTTATTTTTGTTATAATAAGATTAATTTTATTATTTTTATATATTCGAATTATTTATTCATCATTATTATTTTTTAATTTCAAATTAAAATGATTTAAAATTTTTATTAAAAATAAAAATTTTATTTTTATTAATTGATTTAATTTAATTTCCATATTAGGTATAATTCTTAGAACATTATTTTTTTTTTAAGGTTTTAAGTTAAATTAAACTAATAGTCTTCAAAATTATTTATAAAGAAATTTCTTTAAGCCTTAGTATTAATATACCCCTTAAAATTTGCAATTTTAAATCATTATTGACTATAAAGCTTAATAAAAGAGAAATTTCTCGTTAATAAATTTACAATTTATCGCTTATACCTCAGCCATTTTATTAGCGAAAATGACTTTTTTCAACAAATCATAAGGATATTGGAACTTTATATTTTATTTTTGGAATTTGAGCAGGAATAGTTGGTACATCTCTTAGTATTTTAATTCGAATAGAATTAGGAACCCCAGGATCTTTAATTGGAGATGATCAAATTTATAATACTATTGTTACAGCTCATGCTTTTATTATAATTTTTTTCATAGTTATACCTATTATAATAGGTGGATTTGGAAATTGATTAGTTCCCTTAATATTAGGAGCCCCAGACATAGCATTTCCTCGTCTTAATAATATAAGTTTTTGATTATTACCACCTTCATTAATACTTTTAATCTCAAGTAGAATTGTAGAAAATGGTGCAGGAACTGGTTGAACAGTTTATCCTCCTCTTTCTTCTAATATTGCTCACGGAGGATCATCAGTTGATTTAGCTATTTTTTCTTTACATTTAGCAGGTGTATCATCAATTTTAGGAGCAATTAATTTTATTACAACTATTATTAATATACGAATTAATAATTTATCTTTTGATCAAATATCATTATTTATTTGATCAGTTGGTATTACTGCATTATTATTATTATTATCTTTACCAGTATTAGCTGGAGCTATTACTATATTATTAACAGATCGAAATATTAATACTTCATTTTTTGACCCTGCAGGAGGAGGGGATCCTATTCTTTACCAACATTTATTTTGATTTTTCGGACATCCAGAAGTTTATATTTTAATTTTACCTGGATTTGGAATTATTTCCCATATTATTTCCCAAGAAAGAGGTAAAAAGGAAACTTTTGGATCACTAGGTATAATTTATGCAATATTAGCAATCGGATTACTAGGATTTATTGTATGAGCTCATCATATATTTACTGTAGGTATAGATATTGATACACGAGCATATTTTACTTCAGCAACTATAATTATTGCTGTTCCTACAGGTATTAAAATTTTTAGTTGATTAGCAACAATTCATGGAGCTCAAATTAATTATAGTCCTTCTATACTTTGAGGACTTGGGTTTATTTTTTTATTTACTGTAGGTGGATTAACTGGTGTTATTTTAGCTAATTCTTCTATTGATATTACTTTACATGATACTTATTATGTAGTAGCTCATTTCCATTATGTCTTATCTATAGGAGCTGTATTTGCTATTTTTGGAGGATTTATTCATTGATACCCATTATTTACAGGTTTATCATTAAATAATTATTTATTAAAAATTCAATTTATTGTAATATTTATTGGAGTAAATTTAACATTTTTTCCCCAACATTTTTTAGGATTAGCTGGTATACCTCGACGATACTCAGATTATCCTGATATATTTTTATCTTGAAATATTATTTCATCAATTGGATCGTATATATCTTTAATTGCAATATTAATAATAATATTAATTATTTGAGAATCTATAATTAATCAACGATTAGTTTTATTTTCTTTAAATTTACCATCATCTATTGAATGATACCAAAATACACCTCCTGCTGAACATTCATATAATGAACTTCCTATTTTAAGAAACTTCTAATATGGCAGATATATGTAATGGATTTAAACCCCATCTATAAAGGATTATCCTTTTTTTAGAAATGGCAACATGATCTAATTTTAATTTTCAAAATGGAGTATCTCCTTTAATAGAACAAATCATTTTTTTTCATGATCATACTTTAGTTATTTTATTAATTATTACTATTTTAGTTTCATATATAATAATTAGTTTATTTTTTAATAAATATATTAACCGATTCCTATTAGAAGGTCAAATAATTGAATTAATTTGAACTATTTTACCTGCTATTACTTTAATTTTTATTGCTTTACCTTCTTTACGATTATTATATTTATTAGATGAATTAAATAATCCTTTAATTACTATTAAATCAATTGGTCATCAATGATATTGAAGTTATGAATATTCGGATTTTAAAAATATTGAATTTGATTCATACATAATTCAAGATAATGATTCAATTAATAATTTTCGATTATTAGATGTTGATAATCGAATTATTATTCCTATAAATAATAATATTCGTATATTAATTACAGCTACAGATGTAATCCATTCATGAACAGTCCCTTCTATTGGTGTAAAAGTTGATGCTAATCCAGGTCGATTAAATCAATGTAGTTTTTTTATTAATCGGCCAGGAATTTTCTATGGTCAATGTTCAGAAATTTGTGGAGCTAATCACAGTTTTATACCTATTATAATTGAAAGAATTTCAATTAAAAATTTTATTAACTGAATTAATAATTATTCATCATTAGATGACTGAAAGCAAGTAATGGTCTCTTAAACCAAAATATAGTAAATTAGCAATTACTTCTAATGAAATTCATTTTTAAAGAATTAGTTAAATTTATAACATAAATATGTCAAATTTAAATTATTATATTAAATAATATTCTTTTATCCCTCAAATAATACCCATTAATTGAATTTTATCTTTTATTTTTTTTATTATTATTTTTATTATTTTTAATATTATAAATTATTATATTTTTAATTATAATAAAATAAATTTTTTATCTTTTAAAAAAACTTCTTCTTCTTACAAAAAAAATTTTTTTTGAATATGATAACAAATTTATTTTCAATTTTTGATCCTACTACTAATTTATTTAATCTTTCTCTTAATTGAATCAGAACAATTATTGGTTTAATATTTTTACCATTTTCTTTTTGATTTATTCCTAATCGACATTTTTTTTTTTGAAATTTTATTATTAATAAATTACATTCAGAATTTAAAACTTTATTAGGTCCTAATAGTATAAATGGTTCTACTTTTATTTTTATTTCTTTATTTACTTTAGTTTTATTTAATAATTTTTTAGGATTATTTCCTTATATTTTTACTAGAACAAGTCATTTAACTATTTCTTTATCTTTATCATTAACATTATGATTAAGATTTATAATTTATGGATGAATTAATAATACTCAACATATATTTATCCATTTAATTCCTCAAGGAACTCCCACTATTTTAATACCTTTTATAGTATTAATTGAAACAATTAGTAATATTATTCGACCTGGAACTTTAGCTGTTCGATTAACAGCTAATATAATTGCAGGACATTTATTATTAACTTTACTAAGAAGTAGTAATATTAATGCTCCTAATTATTTAATTGGAATTTTAATTTTTGTTCAAATTTTACTTTTAACTTTAGAATCTGCAGTTGCAATTATTCAATCTTACGTAATTTCTATTTTAAGTACTTTATATTCTAGAGAAATTAATTAATGTCAATAAATCACAATCATCCATATCATTTAGTTGATTATAGTCCTTGACCTTTAACTAGTTCATTAGGTTCTTTAACTATAGTAACAGGTTTAGTAAAATGATTCCATAATTTCGATACTAACTTACTAATACTTGGTTATGTTATTATTCTTTTATCAATATATCAATGATGACGTGATATTTATCGAGAAAGAACATTCCAAGGTAATCATACTCTTTTAGTTTCAAAAGGTTTACGATGAGGAATAATTTTATTTATTATTTCAGAAGTATTTTTTTTTATTTCATTTTTTTGAGCATTTTTCCATAGTAGTTTATCACCTAATATTGAAATCGGAGCAATATGACCTCCAGCTAATATTATACCTTTTAATCCATTTCAAATTCCATTATTAAATACAATTATTTTAATTACATCTGGAATAACAGTCACATGAGCTCATCATGCTCTTATAGAAAATAATTATACTCAAACTTCTCAAAGTTTATTTATTACTATTATTTTAGGAATTTATTTTTCTATTTTACAAGCTTATGAATATATTGAAGCTTCATTTACTATTGCAGATAGTGTTTATGGATCAACCTTTTTTATAGCAACAGGATTCCATGGTCTTCATGTTATTATTGGAACTACTTTCCTTTTTATTTGTTTTTTACGACATTTAAATAATCATTTTTCTATAAGTCATCACTTTGGATTTGAAGCAGCCGCTTGATATTGACATTTTGTTGATGTAGTATGATTATTTTTATATATTTCTATTTATTGATGAGGTAATTAATTATTTATATAATATATCTAGTATATTTGACTTCCAATCAAAAAGATTAATTTTATTTAATATAAATAATTATCTTAACTTTTTATTTAACTCTAATTATTATTATTTTATCTAATATTATTATAATCTTTTCATCAATTTTATCAAAAAAAATAATTTGAGACCGAGAAAAATGTTCACCTTTTGAATGTGGATTTGATCCAATATCTTCTACCCGTATTCCATTTTCTCTACATTTTTTTTTAATTACTATAATTTTTTTAATTTTTGATGTAGAAATTGCATTAATTTTTCCAATTATTACTTTATTTAAAATAGTTAATTTTTTAGTTTGAGCTAAAATTAGATTTTTTTTTATTATTATACTTCTTATTGGATTATACCATGAATGAAATCAAAATATATTAAATTGAACTAATTAAATAAATTAGGATTTTAGTTTATTTAAAACATTTGATTTGCATTCAAAAATTATTGATTATTCAATTTATCTTAAATAAGAAGCAATATTTGCATTTAATTTCGACTTAAAAGAAAGAGTAATTTACTCCTTATTTAATTATAATATCTTAAATTAAATAAATTATTAATTGAAACCAAATTAGAGGTATATCACTGTTAATGATATCATTGAATTTAAATTCCAATTAATGAAATATATAATAATTAAGCTGCTAACTTAATTTATAGTGATTAAAATCATTAATATTTCTATTTTATTTATATAGTTTAAATAAAACATTACATTTTCACTGTAAAAATAAAAAATTATTTTTTTTATAAATATTTAAAGATATAAAATATCACCCTAATATCTTCAATATTATGCTCTAATTTTAAGCTATTTAAATTTAATTATTTATTAATACTATAAATATTATTATAAATATTCATAAAACAAATCTAAATAAATAAAATTTTAAGTTATTTATTTGATAAAAATAATAAATAAATGAATACTTTTTTAAAATATTGTATATTCCATATCCTCTATAATATTCACTTCATCCTATATCAATATTCTTAACTAAATTTTGACTAAAATTTAAAAAAATATAATTAATTCCATAAGTAGATAATCTAGGTATAAATCATATTGTTCTTAAAAATCTTCTTAAACTATAACTTATTAAAAATTTATTTACAGAATATAAATTTATATTACTAATTAAAATTCCTATAATTAACCCAATAAATCTAACATAAATAACTATTATTTTTAAATTAAATGGTAAATATACTATATAAGGATAAGAATAAATTAATCATCTTAAAACTCTACCAGAAATAACTCTTATAAATAATAATATTAATATTCTTTTTAATATAATATAATCTTCATCAAATAAATTATAAACTCTTAATAAATTAAAATCATTAATTATTAAATATATTAATAAACGAATAGTATAAAATATTGTTATACCAGTTGATAAATAATATAAATAAAAAACTAATAAATTTAAATTTCTTATTCTAACTATTTCTAGAATTAAATCCTTTGAATAAAATCCAGCTAAAAAAGGAATACCACATAAAGCCAAATTTGAAATATTTATACATAATGAAGTTAAAGGAATATAAACTCTTATTCCCCCTATATAACGAATATCTTGATTATCATTTATTATATGAATAATTATACCAGCACATATAAATAATAAAGCCTTAAATATAGCATGAGTTAATAAATGATAAAATGCTAAATCATAAAAACCTATTCTTAAAATTCTTATTATTAATCCTAATTGACTTAAAGTTGATAAAGCAATAATTTTTTTTAAATCAAATTCATAATTAGCCGAAATACCAGCTATAAATATAGTTAATCCAGATAATAATAATAAAATTTTTATAAAAAATATATTAACTAATAATATATTAAATCGAATTAATAAATATACCCCCGCTGTTACTAAAGTTGATGAATGAACTAAAGCTGAAACAGGAGTTGGTGCTGCTATTGCAGCAGGCAATCATGATCTAAAAGGAATTTGAGCTCTTTTAGTTATAGCAGCAATAATAATTAATACTCCAACTATTTTTATTGAATAATCATTTCTTATAAAATTTAAATAAAAAATATAATTTCAACTACCATAATTTAGTATTCAAGAAACTACTATTAAAATTATTACATCTCCAATTCGATTTGATAAAGCTGTTAATATTCCAGCATTATAAGATTTTACATTTTGATAATAAATTACTAAACAATAAGATACTAATCCTAATCCATCTCAACCTAAAAAAATTCTAATAATATTAGGTCTAATAATTAATAAAATTATTGAAAATACAAATAATAAAACTAATAAAATAAATCGATTTAAATTTAACTCAGAACTCATATAACTTTTTCTATAATAAATAACAGAAGAAGAAATTAAACTAACAAATATTATAAATAATAAAGATATTCAATCTAATAAAATAGATATAACAATATTAGTAGAATTTAAAGAAATAATTTCTCATTCCATAAAAATAACTATATTATTTATAATAAAATAAATAAAACTAATAAAATTAATAATTATAAAAAAAAATAAAAAAAAAAATCTAATAAAACAAATCCCATATTTTTGAATAACCTAAAATGAAGACTTCATATTTTTGATACCACAAATCAATATTTTTATTTAAATTATTTAAGTAAAATCAAATTATAGAATAATCAATTTTTAAAATTATTAAATTTAAAGGAATTCAATGTAATCTTAATATTAAATACTCTCGTGATAAACCTCTATAAAATCTAAAAATTCTTATTCTATATTTTCCATGTTGACTATAAGAGTACAAATATAATCTATAACCAGCACTAAAAAAAGAAATTAAAATTAATATAATTATAGAAATTTTTGATCAACTTACTAATCTTATAATTAAATTAATTTCCCCTATTAAATTTAATGAGGGTGGTGCTGCTATATTAGAGGATAATAATAAAAACCATCACATTCTTATTGAAGGTATAAATCTTATTATCCCCTTATTTAAAAATAATCTTCGTCTATTTAATCGCTCATAATTAATATTTGATAAACAAAATAAACCAGAAGAACATAAACCATGACCAATTATTAAAACATAAGATCCTACATAACCTCAATAATTTATTGTTATAATCCCCCCAATTACTAAACTTATATGTGCTACTGACGAATAAGCAATTAAAGACTTTATATCAAATTGACAAAAACATTTTAAACTAATATAAAATCCACCAATTAATCTAATAATAATTCAAATAAAACTTAATTTTGTATTAATTTTTTGTAAAAAAATTATTACTCGTAAAAGTCCATATCCTCCTAATTTTAGTATTACCCCAGCTAAAATTATTGATCCAGAAATAGGAGCCTCTACATGAGCTTTAGGTAATCATAAATGAACAAAATATATAGGTATTTTTACTAAAAATGCTATAATTATTGAAACATAAAAAAAAAACAAATTTATATCATAAAATTTTATTATATATATTATTAAACAATTAGTTTTATTATATAAAAAAAAAATTCTTAATAATAAAGGTAAAGATATAAATAAAGTATAAAATAATAAATATATACCTGCTTGAATTCGTTCAGGTTGATATCCTCATCCTACAATTAATATTAAAGTAGGAATTAATCTTGCTTCAAAAAATAAATAAAATATAAATATATTCATTACTCTAAAAGTTAAATATAATAAAACTAATAATAATAAAATATTTAAAAGAAAAAAATTTACATATAAATTTGTTTTATATAAATTTTCTCTTGCTATAATTATTAATGCACATACTCAAATTCTTAATAAAATTAAACCAAAAGAAATTATATCATACCCTATTAAGTAACTTAAATTAGTAAAATTATTAATTCTTAATGTTATATTTATAAATATATATATTATTATAAATAATAATATTTGAACCAATCAAAATATATTTTTTTTAAAACATAAAGGAGTTATAAATAATATAAAAAATAAAAATTTTATCATTAAATTAAATTAAATCTTTGAAAATAATCATTTCCATGTGTACGAACTATTGAAACTAAAATTGACAATCCTAAAGCCCCTTCACATACAGATAAAACTAAAAAAATTATTAATATATATATATTATAATTAATTATTCTTATATACAATATTATTAAAAAAAAAATTCTTAAAACAATAAATTCTAATCTTATTAAAACAATTAATAAATGCTTATATTTTGAAACAAAAATTATATTTCCAATTACAAATATAATAAGTATAATAAAAATTATTTTAATTTTCCTTAGGTTTTATAGTTTAAAAAAAAACCTTGGTTTTGTAAATCAAAATTAAGATAAATTCTTTAAAAACTTCAAAGAAAAAGAAACTCTTTATCAATAATTTCCAAAATTATTATTTTTATTAAACTATTCTTTGGTATTACTAAAATATTATTATCTTTATTAATAATTTTTATTTCTATTATTATATTTTTTTTAAATCATCCTTTATCTATAGGAATATTAATTTTATTTCAAACCTTATTATTATGTTTAATTTTTGGGATATTAATTAATACTTACTGATTTTTTTATATTTTATTTTTAACCTTTTTTGGGGGGTTACTTGTTTTTTTTATTTTTGTTTCCGGAATTGCAGCAAATGAATTTTTTTTTTCAACCTTAAAAAAAAAAATTATATTATTTTTTTTAAGAATTTTTGTATTTATTATATCTACTTATTTAATAAATAATATATATTGATTAAATATTTTATTTAATGATGAAATATTAAATTTTTTTAATGAATATTTATTTAATAATTATGAAAATAATATTAATCTATCTAAATTATACAATAATCAAACTTATTTAATTATAATAATAATAATTATTTATTTATTTATTACTTTAATTGCAATTGTAAAAATTACCAATATTTTTTTTGGTCCATTACGATCTTACAACTAATGTTAAATTCTTTTAAATCTTTACGAAAAACTCATCCAATTTTAAAAATTATTAATCACTCATTAATTGATTTACCAAGTCCATCTAATATTTCTTCTTGATGAAATTTTGGATCATTATTAGCATTATGTTTAATAGTACAAATTATTACAGGTTTATTCTTAACTATATATTATACAGCCAATATTGAACTAGCTTTTTTTAGAGTAAATTATATTTGTCGAAATGTAAATTATGGTTGATTAATTCGTACACTTCATGCTAATGGAGCTTCTTTTTTTTTTATTTGTATTTATCTTCATATTGGACGAGGAATTTATTATGAATCTTTTAATTTAAAATATACTTGATTAGTAGGAGTTATTATTTTATTTGTCTTAATAGCAACAGCTTTTATAGGTTATGTTTTACCCTGAGGACAAATATCATTTTGAGGAGCTACAGTTATTACAAATTTATTATCAGCAATTCCTTATTTAGGAACTATATTAGTAAATTGAATTTGAGGAGGAAATGCAGTCAAAAACGCTACTTTAACTCGATTTTATACTTTCCATTTTTTATTACCTTTTGTTGTTTTAATATTAACAATAATTCACTTATTATTCCTTCATCAAACTGGATCAAATAACCCTTTAGGAATCAATAGAAACATTGATAAAATTCCTTTTCATCCATTTTTTACATTCAAAGATTTAATTGGATTTATTTTTATTTTATTTTTATTAATTATATTAACATTAACAAATCCTTATTTATTAGGAGATCCAGATAATTTCATTCCAGCAAACCCTTTAGTTACTCCTATTCATATTCAACCAGAATGATATTTTTTATTTGCATACGCAATTTTACGATCTAATAAGTTAGGAGGAGTTATTGCTCTAGTATTATCTATTTTAATTTTAATTATTTTACCTTTTACATTTAATAAAAAAATACAAGGTATTCAATTTTACCCAATTAATCAAATTTTATTTTGATACATTTTACTCACATGAATTGGGGCTAAACCTGTTGAAGAACCTTATGTTATTACAAGTCAAATTTTAACAATTATTTATTTTTCTTACTATATTATTAACCCAATTATAAATAAATATTGAGATAATTTAATTTTTAATTAATTAATGAGCTTGTTATAAGCATTTGTTTTGAAAACTTAAGAAAGAATTATTATTCTATTAATTTATACTAAAAATTTTTTATAATATTAACATAAAAAAATTTTTAAACCAATAAATAATAATAAAAAATTTAAAGAAATAGGTAAATAACTTTTTCAACATAAATATATTAATTTATCATAACGATATCGAGGTAAAGTTCCACGAACCCAAATAAATATAAATGAAATAAATCTTAATTTTAAATAAAAAATTAATCTTAAATTATAACCCCCTATAAAAATTAAAACAAAAATAAATCTTATAAATAAAATTCTTGAATACTCAGCTAAAAAAATTAAAGCAAATCCCCCTCTTCTATATTCAATATTAAACCCAGAAACTAATTCTCTTTCACCTTCAGCAAAATCAAAAGGAGTTCGATTTGTTTCTGCTATTAATGATGATAAAAAACATAATCTTAAAGGTATTATAAGAAAAAAAAATCAGATTATATTTTGATATTCAGAAAACTTAATCATATTAAATCTTATAATTATAATTAATCTTGATATTATAATCAAAGCTAAACTAACTTCATATGAAATTGTTTGAGCTACTGCACGTAATCCTCCTAATAATGCATAATTTGAATTTGAAGATCAACCAGCAATTATTAATACATAAACTCCTAAACTAATACATCTTAAAAAAAATAAAATTCCTAAATTAAAAGAAATTAAATTAAAATAATAAGGAATTAATATCCAAATTATTAAAGATAAAATAAATCCAATAACAGGAGATAAATAATATAATATATAATTAGAAACATTAGGATAAATTATTTCTTTTCTAAATAATTTAATACCATCAGAAAAAGGTTGTAATAATCCTATATAACCTATTTTATTAGGTCCTTTTCGAATTTGTATATATCTTAATAATTTACGTTCTAATAAAGTTAAAAAAGCTAAACCTACTAATACTCCAATAATTAATATAACTAAACCAATAATAACATTTAAAATATCTATATTTATCATATTTACTATATATATAATTAATTATATATTTATGACTTCTAAAATCAATACATTTATCTGCCAAAATAGTTAATTATAATTAATAATATTCTTATAATAAAAATTATTTTTAATATTTGATCCTTTCGTACTAAAATATTAAATTTTTCTAAAGATAGAAACCAACCTGGCTTACACCGGTTTGAACTCAGATCATGTAAGATTTTAATGATCGAACAGATCAAAATTTTAAACTTTTGCATTATAAATTTTATCTTAATCCAACATCGAGGTCGCAAACTTTTTTTCTTATTTGATCTAAAAAAAAATATTACGCTGTTATCCCTAAGGTAATTTTTTCTTATAATCATAATATATGGATCATTAATTCAATTATTTTTGTTAAAATTTAAAAAAAGTTTTTTTAATTTTTTTATCACCCCAACAAAATATTTTTCCACTTAAAATTTTAACTTTTATATAAAATTTTAAATTTTAAAATATAAAACTCTATAGGGTCTTCTCGTCTTTTAAATTTATTTTAGCTTTTTAACTAAAAAATTAAGTTCTATAAATAATTAAGAGACAGTTTATATTTCATTAAATCTTTCATACAAGTCTTCAATTAAAAGACTATTGATTATGCTACCTTTGTACAGTCAATATACTGCAGCCCTTTAATATATTATCAGTGGGCAGATTAGACTTTAAATTATTTTTCAAAAAGACATGTTTTTGATAAACAGGTGAATATAAATTTTTGCCGAATTCCTTTTAATTAATTTTCAATTATTATAAAATTAACTATATTATTATACTAATTTTATCATTATAACTAATATTATTTAATTTAATATTATTTTCTTATAAAAATTTAAATAAAATTAAATTTTATTTTTTAAAAAATATTTTATAATAAACTTTAATTTATGAAAAATATAAATTCTAAAAATTTTTTATTAATAAATTTTATTATAAAAATTTAATTTAAAGCTTATCCCTTAAATTATTTAATTTATTATTTTTATTATTAATTAATTAGTAATAAAATATTTAATAAATTTTAAATTAAATTTATTTCTAAAAAAACTAGATAATTTTAAAAACGATTAACATTTCATTTCTAATTAATTATTTAAAATAATTATACAACATTAATTTTTTTAATTAATTAACTCTTTTAAATTCGAGATTTATTTATTTAAATAATTTTATTAATAAACTCTGATACACAAGATACAATAATTTAAATTTACTTTTTATTAAATTTATTTTCATTTATTTCAAATTTATTTTACAATACTATTATACTATAAATATATTAATTTTTTCTATTAAAATACTTTAACCCCCATTATTTATTTTAATATTAAAATTATTTTTATTATTTTATTATTTTTAATTTTTTCCTTTCAAATTAATTAATTAATTTTTAATATCTTTTCAATGTAAATGAAATGCTTACCAAGCTCTAATTTGATCATTCTAGAAACATTTTCCAATACTTCTACTTTGTTACGACTTATTTCAATTTTTAAATGAAAGCGACGGGCAATATGTACATATTTTAATTTAAAATCATTTTATTAAATTAAATAAAATTACATTTAAATCCACCTTTAATTATATATTACAAACAAATATCCATTTAAATAAATTTAATGTAATCCATTATATTCTTAATTATCATCTACATCTTGATCTGAGTTAATTTTTTATTTAAATTTTAAAATATTATTATTATTTAAAAATATTTTTTTAACAACGATATATAAAATTATAAATTAAGTAAATTTATTCGTGGATTATCAATTATTAAACAGATTCCTCTAAATAAACTAAAATACTGCCAAATTATTTAAGTTTCAATAAATTATTACCTACTATTTTAGTATTTAATATTAAATTTTAATAATAGGGTATCTAATCCTAGTTTTTTATTAAATTTATTAAATCATAAATAATATATAAAATTTTATTAAATTAAAATTTCACCTAATAATTTAATATTTATTTTAATTTTTATTTATTTATTATAATACTGAAAAATTTTAATTTAACCTTTGTTTAACCGCAACTGCTGGCACAAAATTTGTTATTAATTTAAATATTACTAAATCTTAATTTCTTAAATAATTTAAAATTAATTACTACAAAATTTAATTAATTAATTATTCTTAAAATAATTAAAATTTTATACAAAAATTTGTATGTAAAATAAATTTATAATAAAATTTATAAACTATAAAAATTTTTTTTTATATTTACATTACTTTATATAGATTTTTTTTTTTTTTTTTTTATTTTAAATTTAATAAAATTATAAAATTTTTATTATTCTTTTCTTATTTTTCTTAAAAAATTCGGGAAAAAAAACTATGGGGGAATATATTATATATATTCAAAAAAATATATAAAAAATTATAAATATATATATATATTAAATAATAATTTAATAAATATTTTATTTAATATATATATAAATATTTTAATATATAATTTAAATAAAATTAATCATTTTTTTTATTTTTAAACCATTTTTGATTTTTTTCATTATAAAAAAAAA